TACAAAATTTAATAGAGATTCGGGTTTTATAAGTTATTTGGAAGAACCGGATTTTCGTCGAGCCATAATCAAAGGATCTATGCGCAGTCAAAGGCGTAAAATTGTTATTTGGCGACCGTCTCAAGGAAATCCCCATTCCCCACTTTTTTTGGAAAAAATGGAAGATTTTCCTTTTCCTATATCCGACTTAACGAAACTTTTTTTTAATATTAGAAACAGGTTGGGTAAAAAATCCGAATTCGAAATTTTAGATCAACATCAACAATTCCAAATAAAAAAAAACAACCAGGAAGAGGCAATAGAATTCTGGGAGAACATTCCATATGCACAAAAATCAAGAAGTATTCTGTTACTAGTTCAATCAATTTTTAGAAGATATATTAAATTACCATTATTGATAATAGTTAAGAATATTGGCCGTATTTTATTATGGCAATCTCCGGAATGGTATGAGGATTTCCAAGATTGGAATAGAGAAATTTATCTAAAGTGCAGCTATAATGGTCTTCAATTCTCCAAAACAGAATTTCCTAAAAATTGGTTAAGAGAGGGTTTTCAGATAAAAATACTATATCCTTTTCATTTGAAACCTTGGAACAAATCTAAGCTACGACTTTATAATAGAGATCGAAAGCAACAAGATGATTTTGATTCTTGTTTTTTAAACGTTTTGGGAATGGAAACGGAATATCCTTTTGGTCCTCCTCGAAAAACACCTTCCTTTTTTGAACCTATTTTAAAAAATATAGACTATAAAGCCGAAATCAGAAAATTGAATTTTCGAGTTCGAAGAGTTTTAAAAAAAATAACAAAGAAAGAAGCAAAAACCTTTTTGTTTGTAAAAAAAAAAATAAAAGAACTTTTAAAAGGAAAGAAAATTCCTTTATTTATACCGAGAGAAATATATGAATCAAGTGAAACTCAAACAGAAAAGGATTCTATAATCAGCAATAAAATAATTAATGAATCATTTAGTCAAAATAGATCTACAAATTATTCACAGACAGAAGAAGAAATAAAACATAGAATTGATAGAAAAAACACAATTATAAATCAAATAGAAAAAAAAAAAATAAATAAAAAGAATAATGGAGAATCACTCCCAAAAATTCGGAAAATATTAAAAAGAAAAAATATTGAATTAATAGTTCAATTTTTCATTGAAAAAATATACATAGATATATTTCTATGTATCATTAATATGCGCAGAATAGCTCTACAACTTTTTATGGAATCAACCAAAATTATTGATAAATACATTCACAACAATGAAACAAATCAAGAAGGGATTAATAAAATAAAACAAAATAAAATTGACTTGATTTCGCCTATGACTATAAAGTCTTTTGATAATCTTATAAATAGTAAGAGGAAGTCACATATTTTTTTTGATTTATCTCACTTATCACAAAAATATGTATTTTTAAAATTATCACAAACCCAAGTTATTAACTTCAATAAGTTAAGATCTATTCTTCAATATAATGGACCATCTTTTTTTATTAAGAATGAAATCAAGGATTTTTTTAGAATACAAGGAATATTTGATTCCGAAATAAGACATAAGAAACTTCAAAATTATGGAATGAATCCATGGAAAAATTGGTTAAGAGGTCATTATCAATACGATTTATCTCAGATTACATGGTCTAGATTAGTTCCACAAAAATGGCGAAATGAAATAAATCAATGTAATACGTCTCAAAATAAGGATTTAAGGAAATGGTATTTCTATGAAAAGGACCAATTATTTGATTACAAAAAAAAACAAAATTCGAAAGTATATTTATTACCAAATAAAGAGGAGAATTTTCAAAAAAACTATAGATATGATCTTTTATCATATAAATATATTCATTCTGAAACTAAGAAGAAGTCCTATATTTATAGATCATCATTAGAAACAAATAAGAAGCAAGAAAATTCCAGCAGAAATAAAGAATTTAACATACTCAAGACTATTCCTATCAAGAATTATCTAGGAAAAAGTGATATTATATATATGGAAAAAAATACAGATCGAAAATATTTGAGTTGGAAATTTAATACAAATATTCAAGTTGAACCTAATAAGGACAAAATAAAGGATAAAATTCATTTTTTTTATCTTCCAATTTATTCAAATTCCGAAATCAATTACAAAAGGGTCTTTTTTGATTGGATGGGAATGAATGAAAAATTCTTAATCTTAAATCGCCTCATATCGAATCCGAAAAATTTTTTCTTTCCAGAGTTTTTGATACTTTATAATAAATATAAAGAGAAACCTTGGTTTATCCCAAGCAACTTACTTCTTTTTAATTTGAATATAAATACAAATTTTAGTGAAAATCAAAATATCAAAAGAAAGCAAGAGGAGAATGAGGATTTTTTAAATTTTAACCCATCAAATTCAAAACAATATTTTGAATTAAAGAATCAAAACAATATTGAAGAATATTTTTTAGAATCGATCGAAAAACTAAAAATATTCCTTAAAAGAGATTTTCCTTTGCAATTAAGATGGACTGGACGCTTGAATCAATTGAATCAAAAAATGATGAATAATATCCAGATATACGGTCTCCTGGTTAGCCTAATAAATGTAAGAAAAATTACTATATCCTATATTCAAAGGAAAGAAATGAATCTGGATATAATGAGGAGACGTTTAAATCTTACACAATTAATGAAAAAGGGAATATTAATTATGGAACCTTCCCGTCTATCTGTAAAAAATGATAGACAGTTTCTTATGTATCAAATCATAAGTATTTCATTGGTTCATAAAAGTAAGCACCAGAGTAATCAAAGATACCGAAACCCCCAAAACGTTACTAAGAATAATTTTGCTGAATCCATTTCAAGACATAAAATAAAAACTTTAAATAGAAACAAAAATAATTATGATTTGCTTGTTCCTGAAAAAATTTTATCGTCTAGACGTCGTAGAGAATTGAGAATTCTAATTTCTTTCAATTTGAATTTAAAGAATCAGAATGATGTGCATAAAAATCCATTATTTTGCAAGGAGAACAAGATAAAAAACTGGAGTCAATTTTTGGATGAAAGTAAAAAAATTGACAGAAAAAAAAATGAATTAATTCAATTAAAGTTCTTTTTTTGGCCCAATTATCGATTAGAAGATTTAGCTTGTATGAATCGCTATTGGTTTGATACCAATAATGGGAGCCGTTTGGGTATGTTAAGGATATATATGTATCCCTGATTTCAAATTTGGAGTTTCCTATATATTCTGTTGTTCTATTCTATCAATCATATTTTTTCATTTTTCTATTGATTAATGTTAATTGATAAAATAAGGAATATATAAAGAAATTCTGATTATTGTGTATACTACATTAAAATTTCTGACATTATTATTACTGATCAATAAAATAAATATCTGTAAAAAGGGGAGTGTGAAATTCTTTTATGGTAAAAAATTCATTTATTTCAATTATTTTGCAAGAACAAGAAGAAAACAAAGGATCTGTTGAATTTCAAGTGGTAAGTTTCACCAATAAGATACGGAGACTTACTTCACATTTGGAATTGCACAAAAAAGACTATTTATCTCAGAGAGGTCTGCGTAAAATTCTGGGAAAACGTCAACGCTTGCTGGCTTATTTGTCAAAAAAAAATAGATCGCGTTATAAAGAATTAATAGGTCAGTTGGGTATTCGAGAGAGAAAAACTCGTTAATTTGAAGAGTTAGTTTTAATTATTCGCTTAAAGTTTGATGAACTTCTTTTCGCTTTCAGCAATTCATGGAAGAATGAATCAGGAAAAACCTATGACTGTACCAGCTAGAAAAGACCTCATGATAGTCAATATGGGACCTCACCACCCATCAATGCATGGTGTTCTTCGACTCATTGTTACTCTAGATGGTGAAGATGTTATTGATTGTGAACCAATATTGGGTTATTTACACAGAGGTATGGAAAAAATTGCGGAAAATCGAACAATTATACAATATTTGCCTTATGTAACACGTTGGGATTATTTAGCTACTATGTTCACAGAAGCAATAACTGTAAATGGCCCAGAGCAATTAGGCAATATTCAAGTCCCTAAAAGGGCCAGTTATATCAGAGTCATTATGTTGGAGTTAAGTCGTATAGCTTCGCATTTGTTATGGCTTGGCCCTTTTATGGCAGATATTGGGGCACAGACTCCCTTCTTCTATATTTTTCGAGAAAGAGAATTAATATATGATCTATTCGAAGCTGCCACCGGTATGCGAATGATGCACAATTTTTTTCGTATTGGCGGAGTCGCTGCTGATTTACCTCATGGCTGGATAGATAAATGTTTGGATTTTTGCAATTATTTTTTAACAGGAATTGCTGAATATCAAAAGCTTATTACGCGGAATCCCATTTTTTTAGAACGAGTTGAAGGAGTAGGCATTATTGGTGGAGAGGAAGCAATAAATTGGGGTTTGTCGGGACCAATGCTACGAGCTTCTGGAATACAATGGGATCTTCGTAAAGTTGATCATTATGAGTGTTACGACGAATTTGATTGGGAAGTCCAATGGCAAAAAGAGGGGGATTCATTAGCTCGTTATTTAGTACGAATCAGTGAAATGACAGAATCCATAAAAATTATTCAACAGGCCCTAGAAGGAATTCCTGGAGGGCCCTATGAAAATTTAGAAATCCGCCGCTTTGGTAGAGTAAAAGATACTGTATGGAATGAGTTTGACTATCGATTCATTAGTAAAAAACCTTCTCCGACTTTTGAATTATCGAAGCAAGAACTTTATACGAGAGTTGAAGCACCAAAGGGAGAATTGGGAATTTTTCTGATAGGAGATAAGGGTGTTTTTCCTTGGCGATATAAAATTCGTCCCCCGGGATTTATTAATTTGCAAATTCTTCCTCAGTTAGTTAAAGGAATGAAATTGGCTGATATTATGACGATACTAGGTAGTATAGATATCATTATGGGAGAAGTTGATCGTTAAAATGATAATTGATACAACAGAAGTACAAGCTATAAATTCTTTTTCT